TCGCCCGCGAAAGTTTTATTTTATTAGATTGATAAATTTTTGTCGATCCCATATGATAAAGGGCAAAACAAAATAAAGATTTTTTATTTAGATTCAATTTCAAAGAATCCGTATATTATTCATTAAATACATCTATATCTTGATAAAATCTTTTTTAGTTGTTTCATTTGCGAGTAGCTGGATGAGAAGAAATCCTCATGTCCAGTTCTGTAGTAGAGATGGAATTAAGAAAGAACCATCAACTATAACCCCAAAAGAACAAGATTCCGTAAACAACATCGAGGAAGAATGAAAGGAATATCTTCTCGAGGTAATCATATTTGTTTCGGTAAATATGCTCTTCAAGCAGTTGAACCCGCTTGGATTACAGCTAGACAAATCGAAGCAGGGCGCCGAGCAATGACACGAAATGTACGCCGTGGCGGAAAAATATGGGTACGTATATTTCCAGACAAACCAGTTACAGTAAGACCCACGGAAACCCGTATGGGTTCAGGGAAGGGATCCCCGGAATATTGGGTAGCTGTTGTTAAACCGGGTAGAATACTTTATGAAATGGGTGGAGTAGCCGAAAATATAGCTCGAAGGGCTATTTCAATAACGGCGTCCAAAATGCCTATAAAAACTCAATTCATTATTTCTGGATAGAAATGTAGAACCAAAAAAAAGAAGTCTTGGGTATGAAAAAAACAATTGCAAGGTTTTCTTTCTTTTTTTTTACTTCGTCCTTTGCTTTATTTTACATTAAAAAAAAACAGATTAAAAAAATGATATGATTCAACCTCAAACCCATTTGAATGTAGCAGACAATAGCGGGGCACGAGAATTGATGTGTATTCGAATCATAGGAGCTAATAATCGCCGATACGCTCATATTGGTGACGTTATTGTTGCTGTGATCAAGGAAGCAGTACCAAATATGCCTCTCGAAAGATCAGAAGTGATCAGAGCTGTAATTGTACGTACTTGTAAAGAACTCAAGCGCGATAATGGTATGATAATACGATATGAGGACAATGCTGCAGTTGTCATTGATCAAGAAGGGAATCCAAAAGGAACTCGAGTTTTTGGCGCAATTGCCCGGGAATTGAGACAGTTAAATTTTACTAAAATCGTTTCATTAGCACCGGAGGTATTATAATATGAGACCCCAATAGAGTGATAGTATTTAAATAAAATAGATACACTAGTAGATTATGTCTCACGCATATACTTTTAAGAATTTTATTTAATAATTTTTATAAAAATAAAAAAATAACATGTTGATTATATCAAAATTTGGAAGCAACAAAAATTTTAGTTTATCATGGGTAAGGACACTATTGCTGACATAATAACTTCTATACGAAATGCAGACATGGATAGAAAAGAAACGGTTCGAATAGCATCTACTAACATGACCGAAAACATTGTTAAAATACTTTTACGAGAAGGTTTTCTCGAAAACGTAAGAAAACTCGTAGAAAATAACAAATATTTTTTGGTTTTAATACTAAGACATAGAAGGAATAGGAAAGAAACTCTTTTAAATTTAAAACGAATCAGTCGACCTGGTCTACGAATCTATTCTAACTATCAACGAATTCCTAGAATTTTAGACGGCATGGGACTTGTAATTCTCTCTACTTCTCGGGGGATAATGACAGATCGAGAAGCTCGACTAGAAGGAATTGGCGGAGAAATTTTGTGCTATATATGGTAATTTTTTTGCTATCCGAATTGTATCCGTAACTTCCTAGTTGTGAAAAAAAACGAAAAAAGCCAAGTTGTCTAATATTACTCCTTATTACATTAGTTGATACTTCAAGGAGGGGTTGCCGAGAAGAAAAGAAGAAAAAATGGATTCATGAAGGTTTAACTGAATCACCTCACAATGGTATGTTCCGGGTTCATTTAGATAATGAAGTCAGATTCTAAGTTATGCTTCAGGAAGGATCCGACACTGTTTTATACATATACTACCAGGAGATAGAATAAAAATTCAAGTAAGTCGTTATGCTTCAAACGGGGGGCGCATAATTTCTAGACTCCACAACAAAGATTCGAATGAGTAGTGAGTAGGCGGTTTTTCAACATTCCTTTCATGAGGATTCAATTCACGGTTCAAAAATTTCAAGAAACTTATTTTCTTCCAATTACCAATTAAGTAAAGTAGATTCGAAATTCAGTTAAGGAATAACAATTATGAAAATAAGAGCCTCCGTTCGTAAAATTTGTGAAAAATGCCGACTGATCCGTAGAAGGGGACGCATTATAGTAATTTGTTCCAACCCGCGACATAAACAAAGACAAGGATAATCTTTCGAAAAAGGGCCTCTCGAAAGGAGATGAACAAATAAAAAAAGATCCGTTTTGACATGAAATGGATATATCCATATATCTCTGACTTATATCTCTGAAATTAAATATGGCAAAATCTATACCAAGAAGCGGTTCACGTAGGACTGGACGTATGGGTTCACGTAAAAGTGAACGTCGAATACCAAAGGGCGTTATTCAT